TTCGGCTAGCCCAGCACCAACTCTTCGATATATTTCTTGCTGGAAGTATCCTTGATCCCATTGATAACGAGTCGGACCAAATAATTCAATCGGGGTAGTTGCTGAACCATACCACATAGTTCCAGCAACAACAAAGGCTGCAAAAAAGACAGCAGCGATACTACTGGAAAGGACGGTTTCAATATTTCCCATACGTAATCCTTTGTATAGACGTTGGGGCGGGCGGACACTAAGATGGAATAGGCCCGCTAATATGCCTAATGTCCCTGCTGCAATATGATGAGAGGCTATTCCGCCCGGAACAAAAGGATCAAAACCTTCCACACCCCATGCCGGACTTACAGATTGTACCCTTCCGGTAAGTCCATAAGGGTCGGACACCCATATTCCAGGACCGTACAATCCGGTCACATGAAAAGCGCCAAACCCAAAACAAGCCACCCCCGATAGAAATAAATGAATTCCAAAGATCTTGGGCAAGTCCAAAGAAGGTTTTCCCGTACGTTCATCACAAAATATTTCTAGATCCCAATACACCCAATGCCAGATAGCTGCCAAGAAGCACAAACCAGAAAACACAATATGAGCTCCAGCCACACCTTCATAACTCCAAATACCCGGATTCGTTACGGTTCCTCCAGTGATACTCCAACCGCCCCATGAATTGGTTATCCCTAAACGAGTCATGAAAGGTATAACGAACATGCCTTGTCTCCACATTGGGTCGAGAACAGGATCGGAGGGATCAAAAACTGCTAATTCATATAGAGCCATCGAGCCGGCCCAACCAGCAACCAAAGCTGTATGCATTATATGGACAGACAGCAAACGACCGGGATCATTCAATACAACAGTATGAACACGATACCAAGGCAAACCCATGGAAATACCCCTTTATCAACGAAAAATAGACACTATGTAACTTTATTGCACTGAAAAAACTATGTTATATATTTCCACTTTTCAGTGGATTATCTCGGGGAAAGGATTACTATTTTTATTTTAGTAATATTTTAGTAAAAATGTAAGAATTCGGTTTGTAAGAAACAAGGGAAGCAGATCTATTCTATACCCGATAAGTAACAATACGCAATGGCAGGGTTGGCCATCTATCTTTATCTAGGAGCGAATGCATACATATTTGTTCATCATTCAAAGGGCCTAATCATATTTGTAAGAATTTGACTTTTTAAGTTTGTCTCCCTTTACTTTATTTAAGATTTCGTTTTTTTATGAACTTTTAGTTTTTTTATGAACTTATCGAATCTAAACATAAAATAGGATAAAGCCCAATCTTATTAACACTTTATGAAAAAAAAAATTCATTGTTACGCTTTCACATCAAAGTGATGAATTAGAGTATTTCATTTTTTTTTCATTAAATGCCTATTGGTGTTCCAAAAGTTCCTTTTCGAAATCCTGGAGAGGACGATTCAATTTGGATTGACATATAGTGCGACTTGTCAGATATATTGGGTCATATGGGATTTTCCCGTTCTCCCCCCCGATCGGGATATACTCTGTTTCGCCCAAGAAAGATTGATTAAATCTAAATCATCAAAAATTGGGAGCGTGAAATAAAATTAAGTGCAATTGCTTTCCTTTTTGGGGTATACAGATTAATATTATCCAATTTAGAATAATTTATGGTTGGCTTGCTTGTTTGGACCAATAAAATGAAGTATCCAGGCTTCGTTTAGAAAAAACCAATCAGTAAAGTAATATATCGAGCATTACTACTTGTATCCTATTCTATTTAATTTAGAATTTATTAGAATTTAAATTTATTAGAATTTATAAGTAGATAAGTTAATAAGTTATTAAGTAGATAAGTAGAAGTAATATCAAATTGATAATCATAATCAATGGAATAATATGATGAATACATTAAATATTCGGCGTAAAGCATGAAATGAAAAAAAAGTGTAGCAAAAGGGTGCGGTATGGGGGCATTTGCCTTGCCCTATATGTGCAAATCAAAATCGGGCGGATCTTTACTCGGAGTAGAGCGCAAACCTAAAAGAATTGAATAAGACCCTTCGGGAACAAGAAAATGGCATCACGATTTGAATTGGATCACGATGAAAAATACATCAATGATGAAGTTAGTTTGATAAGTTTAATGAATTCTTTTTTAGATGTAAACACATCAAAACTCATCTTTCTTGAAAAATGGAAGAAAAGCCCTCCGTTAGAATAGAAGTTAGACAGAACTCACTAGCAAAAAGGGGGGGGGCTGGAATCTACACATTGATTCTTTTTTTTTCGCGATTTATTTGGTGAACCGTATGCATCAAAAGGTGCATGTACGGTTTATAGGGGGTAGTTTTTTATCCTAATCAATCGACTTTATCGAGAAAGATTACTGTTTTTAGGTCAAGATGTTGATAGCGAGATTTCGAATCAACTTATCGGTCTTATGGTATATCTCAGTATAGAGAGTGAGACAAAAGATTTGTATTTATTTATAAACTCTCCCGGCGGATGGGTAATACCCGGAATAGCTATTTATGATACTATGCAATTCGTGCGACCGGATGTACAGACAGTATGCATGGGATTAGCCGCTTCAATGGGATCTTTTATCCTGGTCGGAGGACAAATTACCAAACGTCTAGCATTCCCTCACGCTCGGCGCCAATGGGTTTTTTTTTGAAAGAAAACTATGCCTTCGCCGTCTGAACTATGAATATTAAGTAATAATAGCATGGCATTTCGAATTCGATATAAGAAATTTTTTTTTCTTGTTTTTTAAAACGGTAGATTATGTATCGAAAGATTAGTATGAGATATAGGGATATTTACGATTTTATCTTATCTATCGGGATCTATTTTAGCGTCACAAACTTTTTTGTTTTCACGCCCGGGGACTCTTAACACATTTATGTTATGAAAGAGTACGAAAAAAAAAAATTATATTATTTTTTTATTTGCATTTGAAAAAAGAAACTTTGGGATTGCTAAATCGCCCATGAAATAAAGCAACGGAACCACCATAGTATTTTTTTAACTCCTAAAAAAAAGAAGGGCGGTTATTGTATTATTTACCGATCTAGGCATGAGAAATGAAATATTCTCTGTTTTTATTCAATGAAAGGTAAAAGTCAATTCTATTGTGGAGCCGTATGCAATGCGCAAACAATGCCTGTACGGTTGTTCAATTTTATCTTTTTTTTTCTTATTATTCGTTATCTGTTCTCTTTCTCGTCACCGTATCAGCCGAGATAGAGTAACCATCGATTATCTTATATCCTCAGGGTAATGATTCATCAACCTATTGCTGGTTTTTATGAAGCACAAGCAAGAGAATTTGTCCTGGAAGCGGAAGAACTACTGAAACTTCGCGAAATCCTGACAAGGGTTTATGCACAAAGAACGGGTAAACCCTTATGGGTTGTATCCGAAGACATGGAACGAGATGTTTTTATGTCAGCCACAGAAGCCCAAGCTTATGGAATTGTTGATCTTGTAGCAGTTGCCTAAAAAATAGCAGGAATTTTATGCAATCGCAGTTTGCGATTTTATTTATTATTTTTATTCTTTCCTTTTTTTAACTATTAATATAGAAAATTAATATAGAAAATAAATAACTCATAATCGTCCGGTTAGGATCGATCTAAACCAGCCCATTATGCATACGATTCAACATGCCAACTATTAAACAACTTATTAGAAACACAAGACAGCCAATCAGAAATGTCACCAAATCCCCCGCACTTGGGGGATGCCCTCAGCGCCGAGGAACATGTACTCGGGTGTATGTGCGACTCGTTCAGATCATGGGTTCGGATAAGATAAAATAAAGGAAACCCTTTTTCCGCTATCCGTGAGCAGTACGGATGAATAGGATAGAATAGAAGAAAGCCCTTCGCTATCTAAAAAAAAACATTTATCATACCCCTCTCTTGTGTATCAAATTTATGGTTTCCATCGGTGCATTAATCACCGCAATTTTCAATTTAAAATGAGAAAGAATTCCCATTGGTAGCAAATGATTAGTCGTTAAGCAGGGGAAATCTTATTTAAATTTAAATTAAAATAAAAAAAGGCCAAAAGTTATGCCCCTACTCTTCTCTTGCAAGAACGGACTAACAGGGTCAGCCAATCCGCTAATTTTCATAATTAAATACCGTTACTGTATAGATAGATCTCGTTGTGAAAGAACTATTACTGGAGAATTCATGAGTAGAGCTAAAAAGTATGAACTGTACAAGTTAGCAATAGCATTGATTAAATGATTAAATGAGGAAAGGGGCTCCGGTGTATAGAGCAGACCTCACCGTTTAAGAAATAACCATAGAAACGATGGAACCCACTAATTTTTTAGCTATTTCTAGTTATTACTTTTTTATTCGGTTTTTGTTTGATACCCAATATCAATACAATTTTTTTTTCTTTCTCTTTTTCTAGGCGAAATACCTAGAAAAAAAAAGAACAAATCGTGGTTGGGAAGGTTATAGTAGCAAAAGCCGTTGGAATTATTATTTTATACATTGGCAGAATCCGTTTTGTTAATATAGAAGGGGGAAAACGAATAACTGAAAGAAAAGAAATTTATTAGTTATTCATCAAAGTTTCGTTTATTCAATGACCAGAATTAGACGAGGATATATAGCGCGGAGGCGTAGAACAAAAATTCGTTTATTCACATCAAGTTTTCGAGGGGCGCATTCAAGACTTACTCGAACTATTATTCAACAAAAAATAAGAGCTTTGGTTTCGGCCCATCGGGATAGAGATAAGCACAAAAGAAATTTTCGTCGTTTATGGGTCACTCGGATAAATGCAGTAATTCGCGAAAACGCGGTATCCTATAGTTATAGTAGATTCATAAACAATCTGTCCAAGAGACAGTTGCTTCTTAATCGTAAAATACTTGCGCAACTAGCTATATTAAATAGGAATTGTCTTTATATGATTTCGGCTGACATTAGAAAATAAGGAAAGTGGAAGGAGTACATCGGGATGTTTTACATACACGTTATTTCCGGGAGAATGAATTCCGAGAAGGTAGAATAGAAATTAATATGATAAAATCAGAGAATATGATCAGGTAGCCAAACTGAGTAAAAACTTGAATTTAGATAAAAAAACGATTTTTTTTTTCCAATTCGTTTTTTTCTTACAAGACGACGACAATCAAATCTAGATTTTCAGATTTTTCGAACAAAATATCAATTTAATTTGAGCTCGGATTCGAATTTTGATTTTGATTCAATTGAAGAGTAACCCTATTTTTTTCTAGTTCTAAGACCAGAAGTGCGAGCGACCAATTCGTTTTTTTCAAAATGTTTTTCATTATTAAGAAAAGGTAACAAAGATAAAATACGGGCTTGCTTTATAGCAATAGTAATTAATCGTTGTTGTTTTAAAGTTAATCTATTTACCCGCCTAGATAATATTTTTCCTTGTTCACTAATAAATCGAGTAATTAAACTTATATTTCTATAATCAATTCGATCCCCCGATTGGATCGGGGGCAAACGCCTACGAAGGGGTCGCTTGGACTTAAAAAAAAGTCGCTTGGATTTATCCATGGTTTGTTTAGTCCTTATTTTGAAAATCCTATTTCTTATAATTCTAAATCATTATCATTTTTGATCCGATCAAGTAAAATAAATAGGATTTTCCTTCTTTCTTGTTTCTATTTCAATATAGAATTTACAATATTGAAATTATTTACAATATTCAATTTATTAAAATTGTATATACAATTTTATAAATAGATTTTATCTTCCCATATTATATCCTAATAGGATATTTTTTGTTAATATATCATTTTTCATCTTCCCTGTAAAGCCGCTAGCGTTTCCGTCTATTTCTTTATCTCCCCATGAATTGTATGCTTGGAACAATAGGGACAGAATTTTCTCAATTCCAATCGATTAGGCGTATTGTGTCGATTCTTTTGAGTACTATATCTGGAAATGCCTCTTGGTTTCTTATTAACATTGTTTCGAACACAACCGGTACATTCCAAAATAATTCTTACTCGGACATCTTTACCCTTGGCCATGAGCCCCTCCCTCACCTTGGTTTTTTATTTACTCAACGCTTCGATTTTCCGATCTGAAGAGAAGAAGAGCGGAATAAAAAAAAAATCGAAGTTGCTAGCTCGAAATCAAATCCAGAAATCAAATTATAAAAAATTTCATTGCAACCCAATATCCTAATAAAAAAAAAGTAATAAAATAAAATAATAAGTAATACAATGCTTTGAAAATATATTTCAATTAGAAGTTTAGTACAGTATTTCATTTAAACATCGTATAGGATACTCTCGCCCTAGCTACATTTTGATTTCCGTTTTCTTAATTGACGTTAATTTACTTGAAGACGGGGACCGCGCTCTGAATTTTGCTGCGGTTGAATAAACTTTCTTTTATTCTATATTTTTTTTTATAAATAAAAAAAAAATATAGAATAATTTTTATAAAAATAAAGAAGAGGAGGTAGCAGTCACAGATATTTAATTGTATCTCTAATCTTCTTCACACCCCCCGTTATTGTTATGTTAATAAAATAACTAGAATGAAAAAAACGGGAATGTCAACGCATCCGGGAAAAAGCGATTGATCTCTATCAATAGACCGGCTAAAGCCCCGAACCATAGAGTACTTATTACCGGGGCTACAGATAGATATGTTTTTAGATCTCGCATTTTAAATCCTCCTTATTGTAATAATTGTAATATAATTGTAATAAATAATATTTATTGTAATACCTAATGGTAATACATATATGATCAGATCGGATATATAGTTAAATAAAAAAAGATCAGATGTATATATAAAAAAAAGCCACTTGCGTTTGGTTTGTACACAGAATCCAGAATTCAAATTGAAATGTACAACGCTTTGATAGATAAGATTTTCCTTTTCTTAAAAGAACAAAATATATATCTTTTTTCCTATTTTATTTTTTCATATACCATAGAATATCATATAATAAAATAAAAAAAAAAGTTTATTATTATATGATAAAAAAATGATATGAGATCAAAAAAAAAAGACGAAATAGAAAGATCGAAATAGCAAGATAATATGTATATCAATGAAGAAAATAAAATAAGTATATAGAAAAGAAGGCAGGAATTCTCTACAATGACATTGTAATCCAATTGAATTGAAATGAAAGGGATGTAGCGCAGCTTGGTAGCGCGTTTGTTTTGGGTACAAAATGTCACGGGTTCAAATCCTGTCATCCCTACCTATCACTTCGCCCCAGAGCCATAACGAGGGTCCATTGAAATCAATAAAAATTGGACATGACATACCTACTCTTTAATTTCTATTTTATATCATATTATATATTATCCTATAGCCCTTCAACATGTATTGTAGTTAAAAAAAATAAAGACTTTTTTTCCTTACAGTCTTTTTTTTGTAATTTCGTGGTAAGAAAGCGCTCTTAGTTCAGCTCGGTAGAACGTGGGTCTCCAAAACCCAATGTCGTAGGTTCAAGTCCTACAGAGCGTGATTCCGTTCTTGTTTTTTTAGG